TGGGGCTTTGAATTGCCGAAAAAACCTTTTTTCGGGCAACCTAGTGTATTCATATTTCAATTACAAATTTCTAGAGGAGGCTGCCTTATGTCTTACATAAAAAAGAGGAATTAATAACTCTTATTATTTGATTCCAAATCACGCGGGCAATCATTCGTCAGTACATTACTAAAAGCTATCCGACTATCTATTCAATAGTTAGTCATTCGAAGGTTATTTTGAATAACAGAAAAAAGAACATATATATTCTTTACTCTATCTGTCTATCCTTTCTACCTACGAAATGTCAGACGAAATAGAACGCGTTTTAGAAGGGATATAAAAAAATTTTTATATGGGGTCTTCCCAGAAAAAGGATGTCTTTTTTTTGACTGACAAAGGCAATAAAGAATTCATTCTAACAAATAGAATTCACCCTAACTAAAATCCAAATCAATACGAATAAAATAGATAAATAGAATAAATAAACAGAGTCTTCTTCTTCTTTTCTTATTCGAAACGCCTCGTAATCTTCAACCAATTCTGCGCTTCAATATAATTACCAGGAGTAAGTGCTATCGCTTGTTTCCAATACTCAGCAGCTTGGTCGAACCAAGCCTCCGCAATTTCGGAATCTCCCTGGCGAATGGCCTGTTCGCCCCGGTCGGAATAGGGGGGTCAATTCCTTCCCCTAGAACCGTACTTGAGGGTTTCCTACCTCATACGGCTCCGCAATCCATTCTTTTGGTTTTTCTTTTTTGTGAATCTGCCCTATTTAATTCAAGGGGATTCCCGATGAATCTATCTCAGTTATTTAGGATTAACCAAAAGAGGCGAATTCCATGAGTTTCAAACTTTCATTTTGATTAATGATTGATTTGAGTTTTATCTCTTTTCCTACCCTCAAAAGAATAAAAAAAAGAATAAAGCATGGGTCTTTTCGCTATTCTTTTATTCTACTCATTTTCTGAAAGGTAACTATCTCAGTTTCATAGAGAAAGAAATGAATATAGAATCCTTGAAAAAGGATTGTCTTCATCAGAAGGAAGAGAAAAGCCTTACTATCTTTGGGATCTGATGCTACGCCGCTGCTCAATACCTTAATCTTAGGGGATCCGCTCGATTACATAAGCGAATTCCTAACTTTTATCTCATATCATGAGATAAGTAATAAGTAAGCAGTTCTTATTGTCTCAGCTCGGCTCAAAACCTCGCAAATTGATATTGATCCTTACGGCGCTTCCTCTATCAATTAGATCCTTTATCCATAGAAAAAAGTATCTAGGCGCATCTCTTTTTCTTATTTCTAAGAACTTTCTTTCTTTGCTACAGCTGGTAAAAATCGTTGTTTTGGACGATGCATATGTAGCAAGCCTTTTTTTGTTTTAGTATTTCATAGGGGATTTGCTCTTACCTTTCTTTACTTTTTTCTTTCTATAGTGGAGATAGCCGCACGTAATGACAGATCACAGCCATATTATTCAAAGCTTGTGGTAAGAACGGGTTTCGCTCGAGTGCCCGAAAATAATATTCCAAAGCTTTCGTATGTTCTCCGTTACTTGTATAGATAAGGCCTATGTTATATAGGATATAACTTCGATCATAGGGATCCATTTCTAGTCGCATCGCTTCATAATAATTCTGCAAAGCTTCCGCATAATTTCCTTCGGATTGAGCCGACATCCGTTACGGTCGTCATTCGATTTCAGGAATCTCCGTTCCAAAACCGTACGTGATATTTTCATCTCATACGGCTCCTCCCTTAACTTATGTGCATAATGAGAATGGTACACGGAATCAAAAAAGATTGAAATTGTCTCATTATTAACTGAGCGGGGCTAGTGTTTTTACCAGAAATCACTAGCCAACCTTCCTTCAAAATCTTTTTTCTTAACATCAAGCGTATTGGTACCCGATAAAAAAAGGGCCAATTCTAAAAATTGAATTGTCCTCAACGCCTCCTAATTCCTGGGAATGGGGCACTTCAACAGTCTTCGATGGTTATACGTGTATTCAAAGTACGAACGAGATGGATGTTTCTTGTCCCAACCATTCTTTTTAGCCCCGATAAGGATAAGGGGTAATTTATAACAAAGGTTTCGTGTTGTTGATTCCTAGACGTAGTGCTTCTTCTCCTCTGCCGCCCATTGGGACTAGTCGAATAAGGTTCAACCACATTTATAGAACCTACAAGGGTCTAACCTTTCGCTCAATACTAGAATCAATCGACAATTGAAGCATCTGAGGTTGCATTAATCGGGGATACACGACAGAAGGAATTGTTTTTATGTTATTGACAAACTTCACCTTCAACAAGCGTATATTTATTGAAAAGAAAATCTTTTTTTTCTTTCTATCCAGAAATGTCTTTCTCCTAAGTACGGAGAGCGGTAAAAAAAAAAAAGAATCAAATCACACCATCTCTGTAATAGGTAAAAGCCTCTCTTTCTCCTGGGCTTGTAGGAATTATTCGTAATAAGATGTTGGCTACAATTGAAAAGGTCTTATCAATAAAATTTCCATTTATCCGTGATCTAGGCATAGGGAGCAATCCATTCTAGAATTCTTATTATTATCTCTTGCAAGAAAACGATCCCATAAACAAAGGGATCGTACAGTGCAAAATACCATAATAAATTTTGTTATCCGCCCTTATTTTAAGGCGGATATAGTTGATTGGTCCAATCTCTCCTTGCCAAGGAGAAGACGCGGGTTCGACTCCCGCTATCCGCCCCTTTGCATTTTTTTGAAAATTCAAAAGGATCTCCCTAGGAAAGTTACGGGGGGGATTTTGCTTCGGATTAAAAAGGTAATAATCAAAGCGGCGCCATATTTGAACGTGAAACGTTCCGCAGACATCTTTTGGAAGTCCCGCAAAATATGGCGCAAAATTAAAAAATACCAAAAGCTTTCCACACCCCGAATGACTAACATAATTACTTGGCAGCGAGAGGCGGCCATAAGTTGGGCAACACCCCTCTTTGGGATCGAAAAGTATATTACGTGCTGTATCCAGGACCTAATATACTTCTTGAAGTTATAAAAGGACCGATCCAGCTGTTCTATCTCCACGACGGGTACTAGAACCCGATTGGCTGGAAAGAACAGCCGATTAGGAAATAGAAGGTAACGGAATTTTGTTCCGATTACCTTTTTTTCGATAATCGGTAAAATACCGCGCAGTTTCAGAACAAAAAAGATTGTTCTGTTCAATCCTAAGAACAGGACTGGCCGAAGAATCGGCCATCCCATACATACCATCAACTGTAAGCTTTGTTTGCTCAGGGTGAGCACAAGGCGTACAATATCTCTGATATTTAGAAATATATAGAAGATCACCACCACCCCCAGGGGAAGTCGAATCCCCGCTGCCTCCTTGAAAGAGAGATGTCCTGAACCACTAGACGATGGGGGCATACTGTCCCGGCTGCCATCATAACTATGCTCTATAGTATGAACAGTTTTTTTTAATTGTCAACATAAACACAACTAGAAGGTTTTTTTTTTGAAAAAAGAGCCGTGTCAACGTCAACAGAATAAAAATAAAAAAAAATCCCTTATTGTTGTGATCCTCTTGACAACATTAGAGTATTGATGCTATAGTATATAGAATACTAATAAAAATATTTGTGTATCTTGGCACAAATACCAAGATATCAAATATCCTATATATTTGATAGGATCATATAATATGAAATTGCAACTGTATGTTGGGTTTATGGTCAATCAAGGATACTTTTGTATACACACTAAAACAGATATGTACTACGTTTGCACCCAGAGAATCTTTTTTGTGGGGCTTGCAGCCGCGGGATGGTTCTTCTCCGTCGGTTGCATCACCAGTCTAGTCGGGGCCTCCAAACTAGCACATATTGGACAACAATATGTGCGTGGATCCCGAATATGTGACCATCTCACAGAAGTATACAAAAGCGCCGTTTATAGGTATATATCCTGGGTCAGGCGACAGTCATACGTCGTACTTACCCTGGGCGCGTTTGTATGGATCGTGGGTTGGATCACCATTCTGGTCTGTACCTACAGACAAACTCTCTTTGTAGTACACCAGGTACCATGGTCCCGAATACGCGACCATGGCGCCGAAGTATCCAAGAGACTTGTCTCTGGAGGTGCAAGTCCTGGGTAGTAGGCAGCCATACCCCTTTGTTACCCCGGCGAATAGCTCCAATTCGCCGGTTTGTTTTTGTACTTGGCTGGTCCTGGGTGATAGGCAGCCATACCCCTTTGTTACCCCCGGCGAGTTGGAGGTATTCGCCGGTTTCCGTCTTTTCTTTATTTTGCTTTTTTTGTTCCCGCAAAGAAATGAAAAGAAATGAGAGTGAAAAGGTGAAACAAAGTCACTATAAAAAAGTCTTTATTCCAGTGAAAGTCAGTCGATTTGGCAATAACGAAAGGAGTACTAGGCATCCATGCCACTCTCACTTAATGTCTTGGGATTGTAGTTCAATTGGTCAGAGCACCGCCCTGTCAAGGCGGAAGTTGCGGGTTCGATTCCCGCTATCCGCCCCTTTCTTTTTTCAAAAGAATTTAAAAAGATCACATCCACCCGATGTTTTTTAAAGTTCGAATTATCGGACTTGGACAATTCGGACTTGTCCAATAAGGCTTTATAAAAGATTTTTTTCATTAGAACGAATAGATATCTTTTTTATTATACTGGTTTAGATCCATCCTAACCCCTTTTTCTTAAAATGAAGATTTTAAGATCGCAACGACGTAATAAACACCTGGGTAAACCGCGACGTTTATTACGTCGTAAAACCCAAGCTTAGCTAACACTAGATAAGAAAAGTGGGCAGCAAAAAGTTCGTAGGGCTGCTGGCTCAGCCAGCATTGACACCTACAGATCACCTTTTTTATAGTTTCGGTGAAACGTAAGAATAGACGATGGGCCTGTTGGACAAGTACAAGTACAACACGGTACAAGTAGACCAGAACGGAGACATACGAGAAGAAAAAACAAATACCACCGACCGTTACGTATAGGTAAAGTGGAATCAGCCGTAAAGCCATTTTACCCATAGACGGGCCGTTTTTTTTGAAAAAACGAAAAATAAGACCCAAAGGTCCTTTCATATTCAATTCCTCCATTGAACTAAAATTTATGCTTTCGTGCTTTAGTCTTTCATTCTGTCAATGATTCAAAAACATTTGACAGAACATGTTATGTTATACCATCTTTTTTTCAAAAAGTCAAGTAAAAAAGGAGAAAAAAGAAGTTTCTTTAGTGTCCGAATGTCCAAGGCGTATCTTTTCGATACAGAAAAGACATGTGCTACCAATTCAAATCTCCGTATCATCGGTCAGTATGAATTATTCATACTTTGATTGAATCTGTCAATCAAACTTTTGTATTTTTTTTGAATATGAAAAGAAAAAGCATTTTCATTACATCAGAGACCGGATTCGAACCCGTGACATTCCGTACATAAAAGACTCGAAGTTGATGGTTTTTGAAAAAAAAGGGCTATTGACCAATAATTTTTTTGGTCAATCTAAATTCTTTCTAGATTAGAAATCTTCTATATTTCTTGTTTTTTAATGCCAACCCCCCAGAAAAAAGTTTGAAAAAAGAGCCCTGACAAGGCGGAAGTTTCGGGTTCGATTCCCGCTATCCGCCCCTTTCTTTTTTCAAAAGAATTTAAAAGGATCTACGCAGGAATGTTAGGGGGGGGATGTAGATCCTTATTATTAAGCAAAAGATCAAATATGATCCATATTTGCCGCAGAAATGTTCTGCGCGCATTTTACGGAAGTCCCGGAAAATATGTCGGAACAGAAAGCAATAATATATGTTTTCAATCAGCCGAATACCTAAGACTATTACTTGACATCGAGAGGCGGCCATAAGTTGGGACACACCTCTCTTTGGGAGGTGCAAGCAGATAAAGTCCTCGATACTGGACCTTTTTAAGAAACATTGAGTCAGCTGTTCTATCTCCACGACGGGTACTAGAACCCGATTGGCTGGAAAGAACAGCCGATTAGGAAATAGAAGGTAACGGAATTTTGTTTCCATTACACTTCTTTCCATTAAAGCTAGAATACTCCTCATTTTCAGAGAAGCAAACATTGCTTTGGTCAACGAAAAGGCCAGCACTGTCCGAAGAATCGGCCATATGATCCATATGGCCAGTTGTGCCCCTTGTGTGCACAGGATGCACAATATCCGAAATATATCTCGTATATTCAAGGAAGTCGACATGTTTGTGTTTACTGAAAACAAAAGCACTGGCTGCAGAAAAGACCATATGATCCATATGATCAGTTGTGCCCCTTGTGTGCACAGGGTGCACAATATACACACTATTTCTATTGTATTGTGCACTAGATAGAAGGAGGCTAGAAGACACCCTCCTCCTAGAGTAAGCACGGCTAGGAGACTTACTCCTAGCCTATAGAGACGTAAATAAAGGACCAGTCTTCTTGAGTCCTTACTTTTTTTCCTCCGATTCAAATTCTTTTTCTCGGAGCGAGAGTTTTTTCCACAACAAAACACTAGATTCAACCGACGTTTTTTAAACTTCGAATTTTCGAAGTTGTAAAAAAAGGTTCCTTTTACAAAACTTTCCATTTTTAAAACCTCCTACTTTGGGTAAATGACCGTTATCGAGACGGCACTCTTTCTAATAAAGAGTTATTGAGGGGTTTGTTTCGAAATTATAAGAAAGAATTATAAAATAATATGAATCAATTGTCAAGATTAAAAAAAATCACATCGGACCGAACTCGAACGGGGGACATTCTAATAAAATAAATAGATTAACCACCAGATGTCGTTAGTGGGTTTCTTTATTCTTAACAATCAAGAATAATAAAATAATATGAATCAATTGTCAAGCTTTAAATAAATCATATTTTTTTATTTAAATAAAAGAAAAAGATTAACAACGACAACAGATGTCGTTAACAGAATTTCATTATAACATTGATTTTTTTTCTGTCAACTTCACCACAACTCCAAGTTGATGGTTTTTGAAAAAAAAGAGGGCTATTGACCAAAAATTTTTTTGGTCAATCTAAATTCTTTCTAGATTAGAAATCTTCTATATTTCTTGTTTTTTAATGCCAACCCCCCGAGCGCAGTGACGAAAAAAAGTTTGAAAAAAGAGCCTTGACAACACAACTAAAATTAAGGGCTAATAATAATAATTTTTTTATAAAATAGTTTTTTATATTGTCAACCAAAGAATAAAAAACCACGCCTTTGGGTTGTTTTTATGTTGACAATTTAAAAAAACTGTTCATACTATGAGCATGGTTATGATGGCAGCCGGGACACTATGCCCCCATCGTCTAGTGGTTCAGGACATCTCTCTTTCAAGGAGGCAGCGGGGATTCGACTTCCCCTGGGGGTGGGGTACTAGGAAAGGAAGTTGAGTATGGATTATTCACAAGCCTAGAATTTATTCTTCTAGGGTCGATGCCCGAGCGGTTAATGGGGACGGACTGTAAATTCGTTGGCAATATGTCTACGCTGGTTCAAATCCAGCTCGACCCAATAATTCGTTGATCCATCATGAAATGGCACAACGCATTTGTTTTCCTGAAATGCGGGTTTCTTCTTCGGTTTCCTTCTTTTCTTTATTTTGCTTTTTTTGTTCCCGCAAAGAAATGAAAAGAAATGAGAGTGAAAAGGTGAAACAAAGTCACTATAAAAAAGTCTTTATTCCAGTGAAAGTCAGTCGATTTGGCAATAACGAAAGGAGTACTAGGCATCCATGCCACTCTCACTTAATGTCTTGGGATTGTAGTTCAATTGGTTAGAGCACCGCCCTGTCAAGGCGGAAGTTGCGGGTTCGAGACCCGTCAGTCCCGATTTTTTCAAATTAAAAATTAATACATGAATTTTTCTTTCTATTTTCTGCTAGGGGGTCAAAATTTCAGAATTTCAGTCCCGGAAGGATCCTTCTTTTTTATGTTTCGCTTCGCAAATTGCTTTTCTCATTTCATTTCTTATGAAATAAATAAGGAAATTTCCAGTACTTTGCCCAGTACTGATCAAGAGGAAATTTACATATGCAAATTCCTGAAATTATTCGTAGCATGCTATTTATACTTCCAAGAAATACTATACTCAACTCGTTCTGGTTTTTTTCAACTGCTCCCAACCCGCACAATAAAATTGAGTACCATATGTTTACCGGGAACACATACAAAAATGCAATTCCGTTCTTGTACAATAAAAAACAAAAGAAAATGAACATAGTCAATGCTACTCTTTTTCTATTTTTAAGATGAAAAGTATCCTGTTTTCCAGCTGCTCTTTGGTCTAACTTCAATTACTAATACTAACTTGAATGTGAAACAACCTATCTCATTCCAATTTCACACTGAATTTTTGGTATATGCATTTCATTACTAATTTAGGTAAAGAAAGAGGAAGATATTAATAAAAAAAGAGAAAGAGCAAACAAGGACCCCGCCCCCCTCTCTTAGAACTTAGAGATAGAGGAAATGAGTAATCCAAGGTTATTGTCGAAGAAAGAACAAACATTAAAATAATGAATTTGATAGAATATTAGATCTTTTTTTTTACCGGGCCTCGCCTTTATAGCACTTCTTTGTTTTTTCCAAGATAAAGGAATTCATTAAAAAATGAATTTAGAACTTAACTCCAGCGGAAAGACGGCTAGATGCTATTATCTTATATTTTCTAAGATAATTTCCGAGAATTAGAATTCTTGTACAAGGAAGGCGGCGTGTTTGGGTTATAGAGAAGAAAAGAATGCTAAAGTAAAAAAAGGAATTCTTGATTGAATCAGAAATCGAATTTTAGATGCAGTATGGATAAAGTATCTTCCTATGTTATACTATTCAATTCTTGACGATGAGTTGATTTGATAGGTCAGATATTGTTATTCTGATATTGATCCGATTTTATATCATCGAGATGTAATGTAATTCATCCCATTGCATTTACAGGTGAAAGGTTTTCATCTCTATGGGATTAAATCCCTAGTTATTTTGAAGTAAAAAAAAGAAAGGATGGGATTATGGAAGTCAATATTCTCGCATTTATTGCTACTGCATTGTTCATTCTAGTTCCTACCGCCTTTTTACTTATAATTTACGTAAAAACGGTTGCTCAAAGCGATTCATTTGAATAAAACTCGGCTTCTTATAAAAGAAGAAAGAAAAAAGATTCCAATTTCGTGTCTTAAATGAAAGGAGCGAACTAGAATCAACATTACATTAGACTATTAGTATGGTAGAAAGAAATCTATGAATATTTCTTTCTACCATCTAGAGATTTTGATTGTAATGTACAAAGGTTTACTATATAAGGATATAACCGGCTTAATATAGAGAAACTCACAATAGGTATCCTATATATAGGATATATATAATGTGCATACCGCCCCAATTCTTTTTCAAAGTTAAAAGTCGCTCTCATTGTCCATTCGTCTGTACCCCGCTTACTTTCAAGTCGAAATACAAGCATGGGGTGAAATATTTGTTTGATTGAAGGAGTCTTATTAATATAATATATATATAGAATACATTACTTCGCGATTAGAATTTTGAAAGAACTCTATTTTTTTTCCATTTTTGAAAAATTTCAAAAATGGAAAAAAAGTGGAATTACTAAATTAATAATAATACAAAAAAGGCTTTGCAGAACGCTGTATAAAAAATGAATACAGTTTAATTGAATTAATCAACCCAATTAGTAGTAACCCTAAAGTGCACTTCATTCCCCATACTACCAGTGAAAGGGCAAATGTAAAGACTACCATTTAGTAGTAACCCTAAAGTCCACTTCTTCCCCATACTACCAGTGAAAGGGAAAATGTAAAGACTACCATTAAAGCAGCCCACGCGAGACTTACTATATCCATGTGAATTCTGTCCTCTATCTCTTTGAAGGAATTTTCTCATTATTGTTCACTAATAATAGTGAAATTAGTAGCGAAGAGTCAAAAAGGGATTCACGTGTTGATCAGGCGACACCCAGATTTGAACTGGGGAACGAGGATTTGCAGTCCCCCGCCTTACCGCTCGGCCATGTCGCCAAAAGGATACCAAATAGATGAAAATATTCGGCTTTTGTTTCTGTTTAGGGAGAGGGATTACTGAACTTCTTTTTTTATTATTAGACTTGTATCTTGAATCTTAATGCCTTGCCTAAAAGAAACGAAACCCCTACCTCTCTTTTGGTATGGAATCCATCCCTTGTATAGTATCTTAAAACATACTCTACCCCCCCTCTTTCTTTTCTTTCTTATTGAAAGGAAAAAGTGTGGATTTTCGGTCGCAAAAACCAAACAAAAGGAATCCTTAACTATTGTCCGTAAACTCCAGGATGATTCTTAGATTTGAATTTCAAACCGTCTTTCCCTGCGGATACTGCTGATATAAGACAATCAAAATGGATACATAATGAAACCAAATCGGCTTTTCTTTTTTTGTTTCAATAATTGAAATTCTAACAGCAATGATGAATATTTGTAAACCCCAAAACATAAGATGTTACACAAATGTTTAAACTTTAAACAAGTATTATCTTTGTAGATGATACCTTTAGGGAATTCTCGCGAAAGTCTCGTGCTTTGATTTTTTCATTGAATAGAAAATCGAAATTTGGATAGAGCACGACACGCTTCAATCGTATTCTACCCCAAAATAGGTAATCTCTCTTCTCTGCGAATCCTTTTTTGAACAACAGAATCCGCGAATAGGTGCTAAAAAACTCAACTCTATCTTGTTTCTGATTCTTATGTCTTTATTATCGCCCCGAACAGATTCAATCGCGAATTCATTTATTATTTGTCTGGTATCCAATGGGATTGGACATGGAATACCATAATAATGGTAGAAATGAAATCGTTTTTTTTGTTTTTGATATTCTATACAAAACTCCATCGGTCCAAGTGGCTTTTATCAATTCCTTTCCATTCGTATCTGTTTCAAATTCCAATTTGAGTATCCAATTCTCTTCATTTCCCCGTCCATACGTATTTCGTATATTAGATGTACGGGGTTGGGTAAAATTTCATGTGATTTAGTATAGTAAACAGAATCTAAATTCCATCATTGCTAGATCGCTCCATATGATATGATTGGATGAAGAATGAGCCAATAATGGGATTTTTTCGATAAAAGGGGGATTCAAAATGCTTGGCGATAGAAATGCAGGAATGGCTACAATCCCTGGGCTTACTCAGATACAATTTCAAGGATTTCAGAGGTTCCTTGATCAGGGCTTAAGAGAAGAACTTTCTAAGTTTCCAAGGACGGAATGGACGGAATTTTTTCTAAAAAATGGGAAAGACGTAGACTTTGACTTTCGATTATTTTCGGAAACATATTATTTGGTAGAACCGTTGATAAAGGAACGAGATGCTATATATGAATCACTCACCTATTCTTCTGAATTATATGTATCCGCGGGATTCGTTTGGAAAAACAAAAGACCTATGCAAGAACAGGCCGTTTTTATTGGAAACGTTCCTTTTATGAATTCCCAGGGAACTTTTATAGTAAATGGAATATACAGAGTGGTGGTCAATCAAATATTGCAAAGTCCGGGTATCTATTACCGATCAGAATTGGACTATAAGGGATTTACGGTCTATATCGCCACCATAATATCAGATTACGGAGGAAGATTAAAATTAGAGATTGATAGCAAAGAACGTATATGGGCTCGCGTGAGTAGGAAACAGAAAATATCTATTTTAGTTCTATTATCGGCTATGGGTTCGAATCTAAAAGACATTATAGAGAATGTTTGCTACCCAGAAATTTTTCTGGCTTTTCTGGAGAAGGAGAAGAAGAAGAACAAAAATTTTTGGTCAAAAGAAGAAGCGGTTTTGGAACTTTATCAAAAATTTGTAGGTGGATCTGAAGAACTTGAAGAATTTTCTGATGCTATATATAAGGAATTACGAACAAAATTCTTTCGCCAAAGGTGTGTATTAGGAAGGCTTGGTCGACAAAATATTAACCGAAGATTGAATCTTGATATACCCCAGAACACCACGTTTTTGTTACCCCGAGATATATTGGCAGCCACAGATCATTTGATTGGAATGAAATTTGGAATGGGTACACTTGACGATATGAATCATTTGAAAAATAAACGGATTCGTTCTGTAGGGGATCTCTTACAAGATCAATTCGGATTGGCTCTTTTTCGTTTAGAAAAGGCGGTTAAAGCGACAATAAAAAAAGCAATTGAAAAGAAAAGAAGACCGACCCTTCATAATTTGGTAACTTCAACTCCATTAATAACCACTTATCAATCTTTTTTCGGATTAAACCCATTATCTCACGTTTTGGATGGAACGAATCCATTGTCCCAAACAGTTCATGGGAGAAAGTGGAGTTTTTTGGGTCCTGGGGGATTGACAGGACGAACTGCAAGTTTTCGAACACGAGATATTCATCCTAGTTACTATGGACGCATTTGCCCAATTGACACATCTGAAGGAATCAAGGTTGGCCTTACTGGATCTTTAGCAATTCATGCGAGAATCGGTCATTTTGGGTCTCTAGAAAGCCCATTGTACGAAATCTCCGAGAAATCAAAAAGGGTCCGGATGCTTTATTTATCATCAAGGAAAGAGGAATACTATATGATCGGGACAGGGAATTCTTTGGCACTGAATGAAGGTATTCAGGAAGAACAGATTATTCCGGCTCGATACCGTCAAGAATTCCTGACTATTGCATGGGAAGAGGTTCATCTTCGAAGTGTTTTTCCTTTTCAATACTTTTCTATTGGAACTTCTCTCATTCCTTTTCTCGAGCATAATGACGCGAATCGGGCTTTAATGGGTTCAAATATGCAACGACAAGCAGTTCCGCTTTCTCGGTCCGAGAAGTGCATTGTTGGAACTGGGTTGGAAGGCCAAGTGGCTCTAGACTCCGGGATGACCCTTATAACTGAACACGCGGGAAAGATCATTTCTACCCATGCTGACAAGATCCTTTTATCGGTCAATGGGGAGACTCTAAGCAGTCCATTAGTTTTCTATGAACGTTCCAACAGAAATACTTGGATACATCAAAAACCCCAGGTTTCGCGGGGTAAATGCACTAAAAAGGGACAACTTTTAGCGGACGGTGCCGCTACGGTTGGGGGAGAACTCGCTTTGGGTAAAAACGTATTAGTAGCTTATATGCCATGGGAAGGTTACAATTTTGAAGATGCGGTACTCATTAGTGAGCGTCTGATATATGAAGATATTTATACTTCTTTTCACATACGGAAATGTGAAATTGAGATTTTTGTGACAAGTAAAGGCCCTGAAAAGATCACTAGAAAAATACCGCATCTAGACGACTATTTACTACGAAATTTAGACAAAAACGGAGTTGTAATCTTGGGATCTTGGGTAGAAGCGGGCGATATTTTAGTAGGTAAATTAACACCTCAGCTGGCGGACGAATTAGCTCCGGAAAAAAGGTTAGTAGGCACCTTGTTTGACGCTCCGATAGCCACTTCAAAGGAAACTTGTCTAAAACTGCCTATAGGTGGGAGGGGCCGAGTTATTGATGTGAGATGGATCCAGAAAGAGGGGGCGTCTAGTTCTGATCCAGAAATAGAAATAATTCGTGTATATATTTTACAGAAACGTGAAATCAAAGTAGGCGATAAAGTCGCCGGAAGACATGGAAATAAAGGGGTCGTTTCCAAAATTTTGCCTAGAGAGGATATGCCTTATTTGCAAGACGGAAGGCCTATTGATATGGTCTTCAACCCATTAGGAGTACCTTCGCGAATGAATGTAGGACAGATCTTTGAATGCTCGCTCGGGTTGGCGGGGAGTCTTCTAGATAGACATTATCGAGTAGCACCTTTTGATGAGAGATATGAACAAGAGGCTTCGAGAAAACTAGTGTTTTCTGAATTATATGAAGCCAGTAAGCAAACAGGGAATCCATGGGTATTTGAACCCGAGTATCCGGGAAAAAGCAGAATATTTGATGGAAGAACGGGAGATTCCTTTGAACAACCTGTTATAGTGGGACAGTCCTATATATTGAAATTGAGTCATCAAGTTGATGATAAAATACATGGGCGTTCCACTGGTCCTTATTCAGTTGTTACACAACAACCCGTTAGGGGAAGGGCCCTGGGGGGGGGCCAGCGAGTAGGAGAAATGGAGGTTTGGGCTCTAGAGGGATTTGGGGTTGCTCATATTTTACACGAGATGCTTACTTATAAGTCTGATCATCTTAGAACTCGCAACCAAATAATTGGTACTCTAATGATTGGAGGAGCGCTACCGAAACCTGAGCCTGAGGATGAGGATGAGGATGCTCCAGAATCCTTTCGGTTGCTTGTTCGAGAACTGCGAGTTTTGGCCCTAGAACTGAATCATTTCCTTGTATCTAAGAAGAACTTCCAGATGAATAGGAAGGAAGCTTAATCGGAATGAATCGGAATTTCTTTTCTATGATCGATCAGTATAAACACCAACAACTTCGAATTGGGTTAGTTTCTCCTCAACAAATAAGTGCTTGGGCCAATAAAACCTTGCCCACTGGAGAGATAGTCGGAGAGGTGAAAAACGAGAAAACTTTTTCTTATGATGGGAATTATCTTTCAAATACGCCAGTAAGGGGTGGATTGTTTTGTCAAAGAATTTTTGGACCTATAAAAAGTGGAATTTGTGGTTGTGGAAAGTATCGAAAGTATCGTGAAATCGGAGATGAAAAAGAAAAGAGAACATTTTGCGAACAATGCGGAGTCGAGTTTGTTGATTCTCGGATACGAAGATATCAAATGGGCTACATCAAACTGGCATGCCCCATCGCCCATGTGTGGTATTTGAAGCGTCTTCCTAGTTATATCGCCAATCTTTTAGATACACCTCTTAAAAAATTAGAAAACCTAGTATACGGCGATGTGTGATTTGATCGAAATTCAGATTTTACAGATTTGGAATGAAAAACTGTCACCCTACGAATTAGGATGCCCGGATCTGACATGTCTCTTGTGAGGAGGAACATGAAGCTCAGAACTATGGGTGTATTAAATATCCCCCAATAGAAAGAAGGGAATTGGTCTATGGTCGATTCAGTAACAAAAAGAAAACAATAGAAATCGAATTTCGAGTTGTATTGTACCTCGTGAAAAAGACTTCTTTCTTTTGTGCAAAACATTTCTTATCTTTTAGAAAGAAATTCCATTTTGTTTATGTTCAAGTAAGCAACTCGTTTATGGTTCCTGAAGTCTATCCATCGCATATAGTCTTTCATTTAAAGGCAAGGCCTTTTGCCATAACCGTCGAGGTGACATCGGGACCTAAAAGATCAAAGGGAGCGATATATAGACAAGTAAAGTCCTTATGAATTCCAAGTTATTCCTTTAGAGGGATTCATCATTCGAAGGGAAGTAGACTACTCAACAATTTCACATTTCATTTATGTTGCTATTTGAAATTGAATGAAAGAATTCCTAAAATAAAAATAAAAGAACAAGGAATCAATGAAATGTTGCTTGTGAGAACTTGAGTAAGGAGTAGTTTGGGGTTTTCTAGAATTTGAAAGCAAGAACTCTTATATCTTTATATAGTGTAACTACTTGAGCCGGATGAGAGGAAACTTTCACGTCCGGTTTTGAGGGGGGGGGGCCTAGAGGATCCTATCCCAATTTGGTTTTTGCTGGGTCTATACGTAAAAAACCCACTTTATTACGATTACGAGGGTACTTCCAATATCAACGCCAATCCTGGGCCTCTATCCTCCCCCATTTTTTTAGGACCAAAAGCTTCATAAAACTTCGAAATCGTGAAATTCCTGATGGAGCAGGCGCTATCCGAGAACAATTGGCCGATCTAGATTTGCGAGTTATTATAGAGTCTTCGTTGGTAGAATGGAAAAACTTAAAGGAGCAAGGGGAAAGGGAAAGGGGTACGGAAACGGAATGGGAGATTCAGAAGAGGGAAAGAAGAAAGCGCTTTTTGCTTAGACGCATAGAATTAGCTAAGCATTTTCTTCTAACAAATGTAAAACCTGAATGGATGGTTTTATGTCTATTACCGGTTCTTCCCCCCGAGTTGAGACCGATATATAAGATATCTGAGGTTCAAAAAATAAGTTCGGATATTAATAAACTCTATCAAAAAGTTATTGTGGAGAACCAGACGCTTCTCTTTTTATTAAAAAAGAGTAAATCTGCGCCAAATGACGTAGTAACGGGTTTAGCTACAAAACTACAAGTAGCTGTGGATAACCTTCTTGATAAGGGAAGAAGCGGACAGCCAAAAAGGGATTATCATAATAAGGCTTACAAATCGTTTTCAGATGTAATTTCAGGCAAAGAGGGGAGATTTCGTGAGACTCTGCTTGGCAGACGGGTTGATTATTCGGGGCGTTCTGTCATTGTTGTAGGCCCCTTACTTTCATTACATCAATGTGGATTGCCTCGTGAAATAGCAATAGAGCTTTTCCAGACATTTGTAATTCGCTGTCTAATTAGACAGCGCCTTGCTCCGGACGTAACAACTGCTAAGAAGCAAATTCGGGAAAAAGAAGAATTTATATGGGAAATACTTGCGCAAGTTGTGCAGGGGCATCCTGTATTGCTAAATAGAGCACCTACTTTGCATAGATTAGGTATACAGGCCTTCCAACCCGTTTTAGTGAAAGAGCGCGCTATTTATTTACATCCACTCGTTTGTAAAGGATTCAATGCAGACTTTGATGGGGATCAAATGGCTGTTCATGTACCTTTATCCTTGGAGGCTCAAGCGGAGGCTCATTTACTTATGTTTTCTACTGTGAATCTCTTGGGTCCGGCTATTGGAGATCCCGTGTGCGTACCAACCCAAGATATGCTCATTGGGCTCTATATCTTAACAAGTGGGAATCGTCGAGGTATTTGTGCAAATAGGTATAATTTGTGGAATCGCAGAAACTGTCAAAATGAAAGAATTGACGATAAGAACTATGGGTATACCAAAGGAAAAGAACTCCTTTTTTGTAATTCCTATGATGCAATTGGAGCTTATCGACAGAAAAGAATCCATTTAGATAGCCCTTTTTGGCTCCGGTGGCCACTAGATGGACTCTTTATTGTTTCAAGAGGAGTTCCTGTCGAAGTTCATTATGAATCTTTGGGTACCCATCATGAGATTTATGGACACTTTCTAATAGTAAGAAGTGTAAAAAAAGAAAAGGGTTGTCTATACATTCGCACTACTGTTGGTCATCTTGTTCTTTATCGAGAAATCGAAGAAACTACTCAAAGGGTATTTCAGCTCATCGGGTAAGGTCGATAAGAGAGAGGTTTCCAACCATGTAAACCCATTGTGGAATCCTACTCACCGGAAGAGGGAGGTGTTTATGAAAAAAGAGGCCAATCTGGCCTTTCACAATCAGGCCAATCTGGCCTTTCACAATAAAGTAATAGACGGGGCTGCTATTAAACGAATTATTAGTCGATTAATAGATCACTTCGGAATGGCATATACATCCCACATCCTGGATCAAGTAAAGACTCTGGGTTTCCAGCAAGCCACCGCTTCATCCATTTCATTAGGAATTGATGATCTTTTAACGATACCGTCTAAGAGATGGCTAGTGCAGGATGCTGAACAACAAAGTATTCTTTTGGAAAAATACTATCAGTATGGGAATGTACACGCAATAGAAAAATTACGCCAATCCATCGAGATCTGGTATGCTACAAGTGAATATTTTCGACAAGAAATGATTCTCAATTTTAGAATGACTGACCCCCTTAATCCAGTCCATATAATGTCTTTTTCGGGGGCTAGAGGAAATGCATCTCAAGTAAACCAATTAGTAGGTATGAGAGGGCTGATGTCGGATCCACAAGGACAAATGATTGATTTACCCATTCAAAGCAATTTCCGTGAAGGGCTCTCATTAACAGAATATATCATTTCTAGCTATGGAGCCCGCAAGGGGGTTGTGGATACTGCTATACGAACAGCAGATGCTGGGTATCTTACGCGCAGACTTGTTGACGTAGTTCAACATATTGTTGTACGTAGAACAGATTGTGGTACCACCCGAGGGTTTTCTATAAGTCCTCCAAATGGGGAGGTGCCAGAAAGACTGTTTATTCAAACATTGATCGGTCGTGTATTAGCAAACGATATTTATCGGGGTCCGCGATGCATTGCGGTTCGAAATCAAGATCTTGGGGTTGGCGTTGTCAATCAACTGATAACCTTCCAAAGAGAGCCAGTATCTGTTAGAACTCCCTTTACTTGTAGGAGTACGTCTTGGATCTGTCAATTATGTTATGGTCGAAGTCCTAGTCACGGCGACTTGGTCGAATTAGGGGAAGCTGTAGGTATTATTGCGGGTCAATCCATTGGAGAACCGGGGACTCAACTAACATTAAGAACCTTTCATACCGGTGGAGTATTCACAGGAGGTACTGCAGAACAGGTACGAGCCCCTTTCAACGGAAAAATCAAATTCAATGAGGACTTGGTTCATCCCACACGGACACGCCATGGGCAACCCGCTTTTCTATGTTATACAGATTTTTCTTTAACTATTGAGAGTGAAGATATTATACAGAGCGTGCCTATTCCACCAAATAGTGTTCTTTTAGTTCAAAATGATCAATATGTAGAATCAGAACAAGTAATTGCCGAGATTCGCGCGGGAACACCCACTTTTGATTTGAAAGATAGAGTTCGAAAACATATTTATTCTGACTCATCGGGAGAAATGCACTGGAGTACCGACGTATACCAAACACTCGAATTTCCTAAAAGTAATGTCCATATCTTACCAAAAACAAGTCATTTATGGATATTAAAAGGGGATTTATGCGGATCCGGTCCAGTTCTTTTTTCGATGTACAAGGATCAAGATCAAATGAGCATTCATTCTCTTTCTGTCCAAGGCAGATATACGCCTAGCCTTTCTGTGAATTCAGAACTGATTCGCAGTCTATCGACTGCCCGTTGTAATCTCCTATATCCTACTATTCTACACGAGAATTTGTATTTATTGGCGAAGAAGCGAAGAAATAGATTTCTCATTCCATTCCGATCCATTCAAGAACATCGACGAAAAAAAGAACGAATACTCTGTTCTGACATCTCGATGAAAATACCCAGAAATGGTATTTTACGTAGAAATAGCATTCTTGCTTATTTCGATGATCCTCGATACAAAATAAGGGTTTCGGGAATTACGAAATATGGTACTATAGAGGTGGATTCGGGAATTACGAAATATGGTACTATAGAGGTGGATTCAATCGTCAAAAAAGAGTATTTCATCCACTATCGAGGAGTCGACGAAGAATTGCAGCCAAACGACCAAGGGAAGGTGGATCCACTTTTTTTCATTCCCGAAGAAGTGCATATTTTACGCAAAACCTCTTCCATAATGGTACGGAACAATAGTATCATTGGAAAAAATACACAAATTACTTTAAATAAAAGAAGCCGAGTAGGCGGATTGGTACGAGTGCAGAGAAAAGACGATTGGATTCAACTTCAAATATTTTCTGGAGATATCTATTTTCCGGGGAAGACATCTAATATATCTATATCCAAACACATTGGCATCTTGATACCACCACAAATAAGAAAAAGAAATTCTAAGGAATCCAAAAAAGCGAAAAATTGGATCTATGTCCAACAAATTAGACCTACCAAGAAAAAGTCTTTTGTTTGGATTCGACCTGTAGGCACATATGAAATAGCGGACGGTATAAATTTAGCAAGACTTTTTCCTCCGGATCTATCGCAGAAAATGGATAATATACAACTTCGACTTGTCAATTATATTCGTTATGGGGATGACAAGTTGATTCGAGGCATTTCTCGAAGGATTCAATTAGTTCGGACTTTTTTAGTCTTGAATTGGGACCAAGACAAAAAAGCTTCGTCTATCGAGGAGGCTCACGCTTCCTTTGTGGAAGTAAGTACAAAGGGCCTGGTTCGAGAATTCCTAAGAATTCGCTTAGGGAAATCCCAGATTGCGTATATGAGAAAAAGGAATGATCCGTCAGGGTCAGGATTTACCTCTGATAATGAGCTAGATCACACCAATAGAAATCCTTTTTATTCCAGTTATCCCAAGGCAAGGATTCGACAATCACTTAGCCAAAACCAAGGAACTATTCGTACGTTGTTGAATAGAAATCAGGAATGCCAATCTTTCCTAATTTTGTCATCATCTAATTGTTTTCGACTAGGCCCCTTCAACGATATAAAATATCACAATCCGAAAAAAGAATCAATTAAAAGAGATACAGACCCTCTCATTCCAATTAGTAATTTGTCAGGCCCTTTAGGAACAGTCCCTCAAATTACGAATTTTGATGTATTTTACCATCAAATCACAAAGAATCGGATTTCGGTAAAAAAATATTTGCAACGTGACAAATTAAAACTAAAAAAGACCTTTCAAGTAATTCATTATTTTTTAATGGATGAAAAGGGGAGAATCTATAAGTCCGATCCATATAGTAACATCTTTTTGAATCCATTCAATTTGAATTGGTATTTTCTACAGCATAATTATCATCAGAATTTTCCTAATTCTTGTGAAGAAACATCTACAATAATCAATCTTGGGCAGTTTCTTTGTGAAACTGTATCTATAGCCAAAAACGGACCACGCCTAAAATCGGGTCAAGTTTTCATTGTTCAAGTTGGTTATGTAATAATAAGATCAGCTAAGCCCTATTTGGCTATTCCAGGAGCAACCGTTCATGGCCATTATGGAGAAATCATTTACGGGGGAGGTACACTAGTTACATTTATATATGAAAAATCACGGTCTGCTGATATAACACAGGGTCTTCCAAAAGTAGAAAAGGCGTTCGAAGCGCGTTCAATATCGATGGACCTAAAAAAGAGAGTTGAGGGTTGGAACGAGTGTATAACAAGAATTCTTGGAATTCCTTGGGGATTCTTGATTGGTGCCGAGCTAACAATAGCGCAAAGTTGTATTTCTTTGGTTAATGAGATTCAAAAGGTTTATCGATCCCAGGGAGTGCAGATCCATAATAAGCATATAGAACTGATTGTACGCCAAATAACATCAAAAGTCTTGGTTTCAGAAGATGGGATGTCTAATGTTTTTTTACCCGGAGAACTTATTGGATTTTTACGAGCGGAACGGACGGGGCGTGCTTTCGAAGAGGGGGTCTGTTACCGCGCCATCTTATTGGGAATAACGAAAGCATCTCTGAATACTCAAAGTTTCATATCCGAAGCGAGTTTTCAACAAACTGCTCGGGTTTTAGCAAAATCCGCTCTCCGAGGTCGTATCGATTGGTTGAAAGGCCTGAAAGAGAACGTTGTTCTAGGGGGGATAATCCCCGTTGGGACCGGATTCAAAGGATTAGTGCACCCCCCTTCAAGGCAACAGAATACTCTTTCTCTGGAAACCAAAAGGAAGATTTTATTCGAAGGGAAAGTGATGGATATTTTATCCCATCATAAAGAATTGTTTGATTCATAAAGAATTTTTTGATTCTTGCAGTTCAAATCATTTCCAGGATACATTCGAATAATAATGTATAGGATTTCATGATTCCTAAGAACAGATAAATTCATCCTTTGCACTATGGGCGGCGATTTGATAATAGTAATAAACAAAGAGAATAACGAATAGAAAGGAATGGCTTGAATCGTGCATCAACGGCCAATCTTCGGTAGAAGAAAAGGTTCCATCGGAACAATTCTTTATTTCAGGATACCGCGTCTTTTTTTCTTTGAAAAAAAAAAGAAAGAAAGAGGAAATGTGGGGAGAAATGACAAAAAGATATTGGAACATCCAGTTGGAAGACATGCTGGCAGCAAGAGTTCATCTTGGTCATCATATTAAGCAATGGAATCCTAGAATGGCGCCTTATCTTTATGCAAAGCTTAAAGATACTCATATTATAAATCTTACTAGAACCGCCCGCTTGTTATCAGAAGCTTGTGATTTAGTTTTTGATGCAGCAAGTAAGGGAAAACAATTCTTAATTGTTGGTACCAAAAAAGAAGCAGCTAATTCAGTAGCACGGGCTGCAATAAGGGCTGAATGCCATTATGTTAATAAAAAATGGCTCGGCGGTATGTTAACAAATTGGTCCACTACAAAAAAGAGACTTGGTAAGTTCAGGGACTTGATAAGGCAACAAAAGACAGGGGGACTCAACCGCCTTCCGAAAAGAGATGCAGCTATTTTGAAGAGACAATTGTCTCACTTGCAAAAATCTCTAGGCGGGGTGAAATATATGAGTAAATTACCCGATATTGTAATTGTCATTCATCAGCAACACGAATTTACGGCCCTTCAAGAATGTATTACTTTGGGAATTCCAACAATTGGTTTAATCGATACAAATTGTGACCCCGATCTCGTGGATCTTCCGATTCCAGCAAATGATGACTCTATCCCTTCAATCCGATTCATTCTTAACAAATTAATATTCGCAATTTGTATGGGTCGTTCTAGCTCTATACGAAGGACTACTATTCGTCCATCGCACATAAAAGAGAAAAAAGAGAAAGAAGAGATGAAAGAGAAAGAAGAGATGAAAGAGAAAGAAGAGATGTAAAGATAAAGAAAAGAGACTCTTGTGGGCATCCAAAAGATACAAAAAATTCCAGTAAGCAAGTCGAAAAAGAGATGATTGAATCAAAACAATTCCTTTTCAAGTTCTATTTTTGGCAGAGGGCAATATGAATCTTCTATCTTGTTCTATAAACCCATTCAAGGAGCTTTTATACGATGTATCCGGTGTGGAAGTAGGTCAACATTTTTATTGGCAAATAGGGGGTTTCCAAGTCCACGGCCAAGTACTTATTACTTCTTGGGTTGTAATTGCGATCTTATTAGGTTCATCCATTCTAGCTGTTCGAAATCCGCAAACCATTCCGACGGATGTTCAGAATTTCTTCGAATATGTCCTTGAATTCATTCGAGACGTGAGCAAAACTCAGATTGGAGAAGAATACGGCCCATGGGTTCCCTTTATTGGAACTCTCTTTCTTTTTATTTTTGTTTCGAATTGGTCGGGGGCTCTTTTCCCTTGGAAAATCATACAGTTACCGCAGGGGGAATTAGCCGCACCCACAAATGATATAAATACAACCGTTGCTTTAGCTTTACTCACGTCAATGGCATATTTTTATGCAGGTCTTACTAAGAAAGGATTGGCTTATTTCAATAAATATATTCAACCGACTCCAATCCTTTTACCCATTAACATCTTAGAAGATTTTACAAAACCTTTATCACTTAGTTTTCGACTTTTCGGGAATATATTAGCCGATGAATTAGTCGTTGTTGTTCTTCTTTCTTTAGTACCTTTAGTGGTTCCTATACCTGTCATGTTCCTTGGATTATTTACAAGCGGTATTCAAGCTCTTATTTTTGCAACTTTAGCTGCGGCTTATATAGGCGAGTCTATGGAGGGTCATCATTGACTAGTATAGTCTTTTGTTTGACTTAGCCCAACACAAAGTATCCGTGACTCAATAAAATGGACTTAAAGAACCTATACGTAAGTATACAACTACGAGATATACGGCCTAGAGTAATAGAAAAAAAGATTTCGATATATAGGATAGGGAATTGGAAAAAAGGAAAGAGATCTAAAAGAGAAGATCTATTTCCTAAAATTCTTCCTTGACCCCCCTTCGATCTCCCTCCACTGAAGGTTATCTCTCTACTGTTTGTTCATTCAATTCACTAATTGACCAAAAGAAAATCTTACTAAATATTAAATAGCATGAACGTAGATCAATCAAATATTGAGATTTCTATGCAACAAGCATTCGGCCTAACAAATTGATTCATCTATTTAGTTCGTTTATTTAGATTGTATCCATGGAGGAGTAGGATAGGATAATGCTAAATAAAAGGAAAATCTAAATTCAAAAAAAGGGCTGGGTTAGAAGAGGGGGTTGAACTAGGTATATGAAATCTAATGCTGATAAGTCAGCCCTTCGGGTTCTGGTCGAAGAATGATTCTAGAATCGGATTGAATCTAAGATACGAAACGAATAGTTGGTTTACGTTATGGAAGAAAGACATGTATATGTGATATTAGATATTGACTCACTATATATGAAACTAAAGATCTATCGAATCTGTTCTATTACTCTGAATTTAGATATGATTTTAATAGGGGTCCTTCTACTTCATCTGTGAGTATTCAATTTACTGAATAAAAAGATGAAATCGCGAAAAAAGAAAAGAATGAAGAATTCAAAGAATGGGTCAGAAGAAAGAAATAGAGTAGCAAAAGGCTCTTGGATTCACATCACAAAAACTTCCACTTCGTGGATGGAATAATAACGTCATAATTCATTGGATGATTGTACCATTAACGATTTCTTTATTTTGGTGCGAGGAACTTATCATGAATCCACTGATTTCTGCCGCTTCTGTTATTGCTGCTGGGTTGGCCGTCGGGCTTGCTTCTATTGGACCTGGGATTGGGCAGGGGACTGCCGCGGGCCAAGCTGTAGAAGGTATCGCGAGACAGCCCGAAGCGGAGGGAAAAATACGAGGTACCTTATTACTGAGTCTGGCTTTTATGGAAGCTTTAACAATTTATGGGCTCGTTGTAGCATTAGCACTTTTATTTGCTAATCCCTTTGTTTAATCCTATTTTCATTTGAATCCTCTAATAGAAATCGAATCTAAAAAAACAGGCATGTTTTTCCTATTTTATCGCCTCGGACTTGGTTGCTCCTTGCTTTTTCGAATTATATCAAGACTTTATTCCTACAATTACTTATTCATTGTGGGAACCCGTCAGGGGAAGGTTTGATTTTGAGGATGAGAAATTAGCATACTGACTCACTTCCTTCTTTCCCATTTTGAGTCCAATGGGAACTGGGGGGTGTTGCAAAAAATGGAGTATTTCGCAATTGACGGGAAACCCGGTCCTTAATTCGAATAAGTGAAGTATCGCTCTTACCCCCCCGAAAAAAAGAGATTTCTAAATTCTAATTCGAATCTTTTTTTTTCTGTTTAGAAATCAGTAAATAAAAGAAAAAAAGAATAAGAAATAGAGAAAGAGTAACTAGAATAAATA